GACCCTGGGTGGCAAGTCTAATTGATCAATAAAAATCGATTTCAATGCTATTTTTTTTTTGTTTTTTCTTATTTTAACCAATTTATCAGGAAGGAGAGAGGGGCATAAAGGAAGCCTATGTTGATTATCCTCGAAATGTAAGTTTTCCTCTTCTGTCTGTAAAAAGGGAATAAATAAATCAATCAAATTTCGGGAGGCCTCCTGCAATGCTTCTTTAGGGGTTAAACTTCCATTTGTCCATATTTCAAGAAAGAGGATCTCGTGTTTCTCATTTCCAGTCCCATACGAATGAATACTATGATTCACATTTCGAACAGGCATGAAGATAGCATCTATAGGATAACTTCCATCTTGGACGTTATTGGATGTTTTTATAAGATATCCACGATTCCTCTCGATTTGTAATCGAATACACAACTCAATTGGTTCCGTCAAGCTAGCTATCTGCTGTGTATTATCAATGATTTCTACATAAGGCGGTGCGATGATATCTTTGGCGGTTATATATCCGGGGCCCCTGGCACAAATGGCTGCCTCACACGTTCCATATAGATTACTTCTCAATACAATTTCTTTCAAATTCATTAAAATTTCATGGACTGATTCTTGAATACCCACTATGGTAGAATATTCATGCGGTATTTTCGCAGATTTTGCGCGTGTGATACATGTTCCTTCTAGTTCTCCAAGCAAAGCTCGTCGCATCGCAATGCCTATTGTGTCAGCTTGACCTTTCAGAAGTGGAGATAGAATAAATCGTCCATAAGAAAGACGTTTACTGTCTGTTCTTGATTCAACACACTTCCATTGGAGTGTCCGAGTATCTATTCTTACTTGCTCTCGAACCATAATAATATTATTTGATCAGATCATTGAATCATTTATTTCTCTTGTTTTTCTTGCTGTTGAAATCTCTTCAATTTTGATTTTTACACACGTCTTTTTTTTGGAGGTCTACAGCCATTATGGGGCAAAGGGGTTATATCCCGTACAAAAGTTAATCGTATACCACTTGTGAAAATAGCTCGTAATGCTGCGTCTCTCCCGATACCGGCACCTTTTATCAAGACTTCGGCGCGTTGCATCACTACTGTACTAAGAGCGGTTTCTGCTGTGGTTTCAGCAGCAAATGGTGACGCTTTTCGTTTACCCCGGAACCCACAATTACCGGCAGAGGACGAAGAAACCACTTGACCTCGTACATCTGTAACAGTCACAATGGTATTATTAAAACCTGCTTGAACATGAATAACCCCTTTTGGTATTCTACGCATACTTTTACGTCGACGTCGGGTCCTACGTAAAAGAAAGTTCAGTCTCGCTTTTGCCATATTTTATCATCTCATAAATATGAGTCAGAGATCAATGGATCTATCCATTTTTAAATATCGGGCCTTTCCCGAGGTTGATTATCCTTGTCTTTGTTTATGCCTTGGGTTGGAACAAATTACTCGAATTTGGCCCTGACGGCGTATTAATCGACATTTTTCACAAATTTTACGAACAGAGGCTCTTATTTTCATATTTGCCGACTTTTCACCGTAATTCTGAATCTACGTCGTGGAAGAAAATAAGTTTCTTGAAATTTTGCATCTCGAATCATATTGAATGAATGTTGAAAATGTTGAAGTTGAAAAAAAAAATACCGAAATTTTTGATTCTTATTTTTCGCAAAGTCAAAAATTCGACTAATTGAAGACTCGTTGGATTATAATAAGCTTAAGTGGTAGCTTTCCCGAAATATAACCGAGAATTAGATCATTATTATCTAAATGAACCCCAAAGATGTCGTTGAGAACGGATTCTTTAATTAAATTTTCCGGAATCTATTTCTGTTTTTCAGTTAAACGAAAACCTCTTTTATTCTGGATCAACTTCTTTATTCTGGACGATCTAAAACCATAGATGTCGTTTTCAAAGATGAGGTCGTAGATGAGATACGATATTAGACAACCTGTCCCCTTTCTTTGTTTTGTCACAAATAGAAAGTTGCGAATTTCATTTGGATATTAGAAGGATTACCATATATAACACAAACATTCTCCACCTATTCTTTCTAATCGAGCCTCTCGGTCTGTCATTAGACCTCGAGAAGTAGAAAGAATTACAATCCCCATCCCGCCTAAAATTCTAGGAATTCGTTGATAGTTAGAATAGATTCGTAGACCGGGTCGACTGATGTGTTTTAAATTTAAAACTTTTCGATTTCGATAAGGCTCGTTCCGATTCCTTCTATAGCGTAGGGTTAAAACCAAAAAAGATTTGTTGTTTTCGTGATGTTTTCTCACGTTTTCGATAAAACCCTCGCGTAAAAGTATTTTAACAAGACTTTCGCCGAGATTCGTAAATGCTATTCGAACCACTCTTTTTGTATTCATCTCAGCATTTCGTATCGAGGTTAGTATGTCAGCAATAGTATCCTTAGCCATAATGAATTAAAGTATGGGTCCCTCCCAATTTTGAGATAATCAACATGTTTTTCTTGTTTTTTCTTTGGTTATGACTATACATTTTTCAAGGTATATGCGTGAGACACAATCTACTAACTGAATCTTAATTGATTTCTTTCAAATAACTACTCTAAACATAAATATATTCTTTCTGGAATGATATTATCATGGAACTAGATTAGGGTCTCATTTTATAATACTTCGGGAGCTAATGAAACTATTTTAGTAAAATTGAACTGTCTCAATTCCTCTGCAATCGCACCAAAAACTCGAGTGCCTTTTGGATTGCCTTTTTGATCAATGACAACTGCAGCATTGTCATCATATCGTATTATCATACCCTCGTCGCGTTTGAGTTCTTTACAAGTACGTACAATTACAGCTCTGACCACTTCTGATCTTTCTAGCGACAGGTGCGGAACTGCTTCTTTGATCACAGCAACAATAACGTCACCAATATGAGCATATCGACGATTGCTAGCTCCTATGATTCGAATACACATCAATTTGCGAGCCCCGCTGTTATCCGCTACATTCAAATAGGTCTGAGGTTGAATCATATCATTTTTTTTTGATTATTATTTTTTTTTAGGCAAAGAGCGAAGAAAAAAAGAAATATTGTTTGTCCAAAAAACAAAACCTGCACCTGCGATTCGTTTGTATCCCCAAAAGCGATTTTTTTGCTTTTGCCTTTTTCTTTTGCATTTCCAAATTTTATCCCGAAAGAATGAATTGAGTTCGTATAGGCATTTTGGACGCTGCTATTGAAATAGCCCTTCTAGCTAGATTTTCTGTTACGCCACCGATTTCAAAAAGTATTTGACCTGGTTTAACAACAGCTACCCAATATTCAGGCGATCCTTTACCCGAACCCATACGTGTTTCTGCGGCTCTGACTGTAACCGGTTTGTCTGGAAATATACGGACCCATATCTTTCCACCGCGACGTGCATTTCGTGTCATTGCCCGCCGACCTGCTTCTATTTGTCTAGATGTGATCCAAGCGGGTTCAAGTGCCTGAAGAGCATATTTACCGAAACAAATATAATTACCTCGATAAGAAATTCCCTTCATTCTTCCTCTATGTTGTTTACGGAATTTGGTTCTTTTGGGGTTATAGTTGATGGTTGTCCATCTCTACTCCAGAATCGGACGTGAGAGTTTCTTCTCATCCGGCTCCTCGCGAATAAAAAGATTCAAAAATAGGGAATTTGAAGGAAATTTAGATAGAATAGAATTTGAGACTTGTAGTTCATACGATATCCATCGATTTCATAAGTATAAGTAATATATCGAAGTATGGAGTTCAGCGAATCGATCTCAAAGCTGGTAGTAATTTGTATCTTCTTTCTATCGTATAGTGAAAGACCTAAAAGAACTACTTCATATAGAATATATAGATATATATAATTTTTCATTTTATTGGTTTTGATAATCTTAAAATGAATCTTTCTTTTGGTTTCTCCTTGAATTTAACCGCCTTAGCGTCTTTAATTGACCCAAATTTAGTAATCCAAGAAAAAAAGTTTTCGCGGGCGAATGTTGACTCTTTCAATTCAATTTTGATTGCGGTTATAGCCAGAATTTATAACTTTTTCGAATAGCTGAATTGGTCTCGGGTCCGTTCCGCCATCCAGATCAATGAATCATTATAATTCGTGTTCAATCGAATTTTTGAGATCCACAGGTTCCATCGTTCTCATCGCTTCTTACTTAATGTTTAGGTCTGAATTCTGCAATGGAGCTCAATGCAAGTTGTGCGTGAGTCAATCTTCTCAGTCTTTATTGACTCGAAGCTCTTGATTTTTTTGTTCTCTGGACGGATTCATTTTAGTATGGATGAATCTGTATTAATGCTTTCTTACATCGCCCCTTTTTATGAGATGGCTCATAGACCTTACATATTCCATATTGGAATTAGATAGCATCAATCATCGTTTTCTTTCTTTCTCTCATCCTTCCATTTATCCACACCCTTATTTTCTTTTCTCTATTTCGATTCACAACTTAGAATCTGATTTTTTGTTTTTATTTAGGCAAAAGGGTTTCAGTTGCTACAAGGATATGACTGATCTGTCATATCTTGACTGGTTCTTTGGATCCAGATAATGCGAAGTGATGAATTGGGTATTTTTCTAGAGTTATTAGTTTCGACTCTCAGTGGCTTTTTTTTACTAACCCCCAAAAACCAACGAGTCACACACTAAGCATAGCAATTATATCAAGCATTCAATTGAATTTTTATTAAACCCGATAGAATTACGAATTCAAAAAATTTTGAGGTTTGGGATTGAACAGAAAAAGAAGAAATGTCTTTCTCGGTTTTTAGTACATTACCAACTAGAAGGGAAGGTCCAGTCAACGTTTCTTATTCTTCATCAATAAATATCCAAATTTTAATGCCTAATATCCCAGAAATAGTTCGAACTGGATAGGAACAATAATCGATTTTCGCTTGAATGGTTTGTAGGGGAACTCTACCTTCTCGGATCCATTCAACCCGCGCAATTTCGTTTCCGTCAATACGTCCTGCAATTTGTACTCGAATTC